ATCTTTGTTGAAAGAATTTTTTTTGTAATTCCTTACATAAGGATTCAGAAAATACCGGATCTCCGCCTACACAAGCAAATTGTTGATAAAACTCCAAAATGGCATTTTCTTTTGACCCAATTTTTTTTTTCTCTTTATCATTCAGGAAAGACAAGAGAATTTCAGGATAGCAAACATTCTCTAGAATTTCTCTTAGATTCGAACCCATAGCTGATGATAGAACTAGAATAGATATTTTCTGTTTCCTACTCACACGAGCCCATATCCTTGCTTTTCGATCAATCTCTAATTCTAATCTTCCTCCCCAATCTGATATTATGGTCCCGGTATAGACCGAAATTCCGTTATGGTCCAATTCTGACCGGTAATAGATACCGGGACTTTGCAATATTTGATTGATCACAATTCTGTATATTCCATTTACTATAGAAGTTCCCAGGGAATTCATTAAAGGAATGTTTCCAATAAAAAGAGTTTGTTCTTGCATATCCCTACTGGTTTTCCAAATTAATCCCGCGGATACATATAATTCAGAAGAATATGTGAGTGATTCATATACAGCATCTCTTTCTTTTATCAAAGGTTCTACCAATTGATATGTTTCCACAAATAATTGAAATTCAATTTCTTGATCTGTATCTTCAATTTTTGGAAACTTATAAAGTTCTTCTGTTAAGCCCTGATCAATGAATCTACAAAATCCTTCAAATTGTATCTGATTAAACCCAGGTATTGTAGACATTCCCTCATTTCCATCCCCGAGCATTTTGAATTTCCCTTTTCTCAAAAAATTCCATTATTGACCCATTCTTCATCAAATCATATGGATTGATTTAGCAATGATGGAATTTCTATTTTGTTTACTGAATCACATGAAATTTTACTCACCCCGTATATGGAATGTATGAAATGCATATGAACGGAGGAATAAAGACAATTTTATATTCAAATTGGAATTTGGAACAGATAGAAAATCGAAAGGAATTAATAAATGCCACTTAGGCTTATGGAGTTTTGGATAGAATATCAAAAAAAAAGTGATTCCATTTCTACCATTATTATGATATTACATACTCTAATCCGATTGGGTACCAGAAAAAGAAATGGATTCGGATTTCATCTGTTCGATGATATAAAGACATTATAATCATCAAAAATATAGAGTTGATATTTTTTTAGCACTTAACTTTTTCATGGATTCTATTGTTCAACAAATGATTCGCATAAAAGAGAGATACTTTTATTTTACCTTTTTTTTCTTTTTTTAGTAGAATACGATTGAAGGGCGTAACATAGTAATAAAGTTTGTATTTATTAACCATGTGTAGATATCTATCTATGTTTCCTCCTTTATTTAAGTTCTATTCGGGACAGCGCGTGCTATGCTATATCAAAATTTCTATTTTCTATTCCATCTATTGAATGAAAAATTGAAGCACTACAATTTACTAATAATTCTCTATAGTCATCATATATAGATATGATATCCAATTAGATATTTGTATAACAATTTATGTTCTGGGGTTTACATATACTTCTATTTGCTGTTATAATGGAAATTGGAAAGGATTTTTTTTTATGGAAAAGAATCAATACTCATTAGTTATGTATCAATTTGGATTTTCTTATATAATTAGAATTAGGATTAAGAAAAGACAATTTTGGATTCAAATCCAAGAATCGTTCATGAATTTACAGTCCCATTTAATAGTTAATGGTTCCAATTTGTCCTAAATTTTGGCTTTTGGGACTGAAAAACCACATTTGGTTTTTCAATTTTTCAATATCAAAAAGAGAGGGAAAATTTTTAGATATTTCGTTTTTGAGATACTATACATACAACCGAAGGGATGGATCCAATCCAAAAAACGAAGGATTTTTTTCTTTTCGGGCAGGGGTTAAATTTAAGAAAACGGGATTCAAGATGCAAGTCCAATAAAAAAAGAAGTTTCGGAATCCCCCACTCGACGCAAACAAAGGGAGACTTTTTTCATCTATTTTGTAGGGTATCATACATTTTGGCGGCATGGCCGAGCGGTAAGGCGGGGGACTGCAAATCCTTTTTCCCCAGTTCAAATCCGGGTGTCGCCTGATCAAGAAAAAACTCGAAATCTCTTATTTCGTTTTGCTGATATAACTCGCTGAATTTTTCCCCAGCAGAAGCAAACAAAGGAAAAGGACTCTTGAGACTTGCTTGCTTGGTTCGAAACATCTGGAAGTTTGGCTCTCGAAAGCTAAAGTGCTCTAAATCCTTGCCTCTAGGATTCAAGGACAGATGAGTGGTGGAAGGGCTCTCATATAAAGATTTATTGATTCCCTTCCACTACTAATGTAGTGTTTAATTACCGGGTCCTGAATTAGATTGGATAGCCCCACGGAAAATCGAATTAGTGGTTGTGGAAAGGGCTGAAGATACTTTCTATAGAGACTCAGGAGAGTCTCTAAGTCCTCGGTATCCAATAACAATTCGATGGAAAATTGGCTTTCGAAAATGGAAATG